TGAGAGTAGTTCTAGATCTGGGCCAAGACGAACTGGCGTAGGGAGTTTATTGAAACCATTGAATTCGGAATATGGAAAAGTAGCTCCAGGGTGGGGGACTACACCACTTATGGGAGTTGCAATGGCTCTATTTGCAATATTTCTATCTATTATTTTAGAAATTTATAATTCATCTGTTTTACTGGATGGAATTTCAATTAATTAGTTCATAAAAATTAGGAAGTCCTAGTTTTTCAATTAAAAAAGATTATTTTACTTATACTTACTTAATGCTTAAAATATTAAAATACTTAAGAATTTAACTTAAGATTACCTAAGACTTGGATTTATAGACCATTCTGGTAGTTCGATCGTGAAATTTATTTGTTTCGATATTTCATTTCCGGAATATGAGCGTGTGACTTGTTAGAATTGATCCTATTGATAATACAAAGAATGGATTTGTCATCTCTATCAAGATGATTCTACCGTCAGATATTTATTGTAATCTCTGGAGCACGGACTATATAGAATAGATCAAGAAAAGAAATATTTGAACTATGATTCATACCTATTATTCAGACCTCGCAACCGGATTAAAAAAAAATGGAAAAAAGGTCTTTTATTTTTATAAATCAAACAATTTTTTCTCCAAAAGAAACCTCTTTCTATATATTTTGTTGAGTTATTACATTCATTGAAGAAGTGATGATCAAATGGTTTTTACTCAGAAACCCTTTGAGTTTAGCTTTGGTTTTATTAAATCATCGTGGTTCTAGTATGAATCTGAGGTTTCAATTGATTCATAGGGTCTCAACAAGAGAATTCCTATCAAAAAAAAAGATAGGGAAGAGAAGATTCAAGAGGCCTGTCACGATTAACATAAAAAAAGATGGATGAGCCAACTTGAGATTTGATTTCTTGGCATTATCATCACAAAGAAGAGATTCCGGATTTTTCTTACTTCGTATCTTTGGGTCAAATCGAGTCAAGCGGCTAAGCCACAAGAAGTTTGAAACTCTATATAAAATATTCCATATCCGTTGAAACTAGTATTTGTGGGTTTTGGCTTGAGCCGTACGAGATGAAATTCTCATATACGGTTCTCAGAGGGGGAGTCTTTCTTGGGTTACCTATCTCAATAAAGTATATGATTGGTTCGAGGAACGTCTCGAGATTCAAGCGATTGCAGATGATATAACTAGTAAATATGTTCCTCCTCATGTCAACATATTTTATTGTCTAGGGGGGATTACGCTTACCTGTTTTTTAGTACAAGTAGCTACGGGTTTTGCTATGACCTTTTACTATCGTCCAACTGTTACAGAGGCTTTTTCTTCTGTTCAATACATAATGACTGAGGCCAACTTTGGTTGGTTAATTCGATCAGTTCATCGATGGTCAGCAAGTATGATGGTTCTAATGATGATCTTGCACGTATTTCGTGTATATCTTACGGGTGGTTTTAAAAAACCCCGCGAATTAACTTGGGTTACCGGGGTGGTTCTGGCTGTATTGACCGCATCTTTTGGCGTAACTGGTTATTCTTTGCCTTGGGACCAAATTGGCTATTGGGCAGTAAAAATTGTAACAGGCGTGCCTGAAGCTATTCCTATAATAGGATCACCTTTGGTAGAATTATTACGTGGAAGTGCTAGTGTGGGCCAGTCCACTTTAACTCGTTTTTATAGTTTACATACTTTTGTATTACCTCTTCTTACTGCCGTATTTATGTTAATGCACTTTCCAATGATACGTAAGCAAGGTATTTCGGGTCCTTTATAGAAAAGGCAGATCATAGATAATAGATATTTGTAATTTATCATATCGGGGAGGGACAAGAGTCTTTCATTGCTACAAATATGGATTGTTTAAAAATAAGGCATGTTATTTGGATACTTCTATTCAACTCTGAAGTATTTTTTATTTGATACGAATAGAATAGTTGAAGTATATTTTCCTAAACAGAGGATGGATTATGGGAGTGTGTGACTTGAACTATTGATTGGCCCGTGCAGATATATGATTTTATCCGCCACGTTGGAATTCACAACCAAATGTGTCTCCGCATCCAACCATCACATCACGTCAATCCCTTTATATAGCATAAGGATAGGCCGGTTCGCTTGAGGAGAATATTTTCTATGATCATACCCGAATCTTGTCATGCATGAAAAGGCTCCGTAAGATCCCTATAATAAGTGATGTGGAATGATCCAATGTTCTATTTATTCACTTTGTTTGATTTTTTTTTTAGTAATTTTTATTAGAATTAATTTGATAGTATCATTGGATAGTAATCTTAGTAAGTTTTTATAGTATGTAGATGCATTCATTTCCTCTGCATCAACCCTGATCTATAATACTATCGGAGTTAAATAAGGGATCTAAGGAAGAACAAGGGCTAAGATTTTCTTAGTAACAAGTAAAAATTTTGTATTTTTGTATGTAATACAATCAAGATATTGTGGGGATAAATACTAATCAAAAGACATGAGACAATCCAAAAAGCACTTGATCATGATATAATTTGTAAGCCGACTTGGATATTGAGCATTTCCTTGTTGCCAGAACTTAATTCTTTGCAATGAATAATGAATCGTTGAAACTTGGGGAAATGTAATTTTATAAATATTTTCTTACATAGAATCACTCTACATTATCTATGTAGATATGTATGAAATATAGATCTTCTATGGACCTATTTATGTTCTATGAATCTATTTCTGTGATTCTTTTGATTCTTGCTCGAGCCGGATGATAAAAAATTCTCATGTCCGGTTCCTTTGGGGGATGGATCCACAAGAATTCACCTATCCAAATAACAAAGAAACCCGATTTGAATGATCCTGTATTAAGAGCTAAATTGGCTAAAGGGATGGGACATAATTATTATGGAGAACCTGCATGGCCCAATGATCTTTTATATATTTTTCCAGTAGTAATTCTAGGCACTATTGCATGTAATGTGGGCTTAGCAGTTCTAGAGCCGTCAATGATCGGCGAACCGGCGGATCCGTTTGCAACTCCGTTGGAAATATTACCCGAATGGTACTTCTTTCCCGTATTTCAAATACTTCGCACAGTACCCAATAAGTTATTGGGTGTTCTTTTAATGGTTTCAGTACCAATAGGATTATTAACAGTACCTTTTTTGGAGAATGTCAATAAATTCCAAAATCCATTTCGTCGTCCAGTAGCCACAACAGTCTTTTTGATCGGTACCGCAGTAGCTCTTTGGTTAGGGATTGGAGCAACTTTACCTATTGAGAAATCCTTAACTTTAGGTCTTTTTTAAATTGATTAAACCGTTAAATACCACAACATAGATATCTAAGGAAGATCCCCTTCTGGATCTTCCTTAGATACATCAATCTTTTTATGATCTATTCTGCAAATATATGGACTGTGTCGGAGATTCAAAACTTCTTCTATTTTTTTTTTCTTTCTAAAAAAAAAAAAATGAAAAGAATCCAATGGATTTAAAATTATAACTTTTTCTTAAGTAAATTTATTGCAAAATGCTTATGTACAGTGCTCAATATCTGTTTTACATCTTCTGTGCGAAAATATTCCATTTTCATAAGATCTTCTTGACTGTGACTCAAAAGGTCCAATAATGTATGTATATTGGATCTTTTAAGACAATTATAGGTCCTGGAAGACAATTCTGATTGGTCAATAAAAATACATGTTAATGGAATTTCTTTTTTGTTTTTATTGAGATTAGTTAATTTGTCTTGAAAGGAAAAAAGGGGTAGATTCCATCTGTTTTCATTTTCCTTGAAATTCATGTCCTCTTCCTCTGCATGTAGAAAAGGAATCAATAAATCAATCAAATTACGAGAAGCTTCATAAAGTGCTTCTTTAGGAGTTAAACTTCCATTCGTCCATATTTCTATAAAGAGTATCTCTTGTTTTTCATTCCCATTCCCATAAGAATGAATACTATGATTCGCATTTCGAACAGGCATAGATACAATATCTATAGGATAACTTCCATCGTGAGAGTCATTTGTGGATTTCATACGATATCCGCGATCTCTCTTGATTTGTAATTCAATACACAAATCAATTGGTTCTGTCAGGTTAGCTATATGCTGTGTCGTGTCAACTATTTCTACAGAAGGTGGTGAGATGATATCTTGAGCTGTTATGTATTTGGGACCCCTGACGCAAATGGATGCGTTCCTAACTCCATAAAGATTACTTCTCAATACAATCTCTTTCAAATTGAGTAAAATCTCATGTACTGATTCTTCAATACCTGCTATCGTAGAATATTCATGCAGCACATTTTCAGATGTTGCACGTGTGATACATGTTCCTTCTATTTCTCCAAGTAAAGCCCTTCGCATGGCAATACCTATGGTATCGGCTTGACCTTTCATAAGCGGGGACAGAACGAAACGACCATAATAAAGACGCTTGCTGTCTACTCTTGATTCAACACATTTCCACTGTAGTGTTCGAGTGGATCCTACTACGTCTTCTCGAACCATACTATTATTTTTCTTTTATTTAGAATTATTGGATCAGAATCATTGAATCATTTATCTATCTTGGAATCTCTTGAATTCTTATTTTTATACACGTCTTTTTTTAGGGGGGCGACATCCATTATGCGGCATGGGTGTTACATCACGTACGAAACTTACTAGTATCCCATTTCTACGAATGGCTCGTAATGCCGCATCTCTTCCGAGACCTGGACCTTTTATCATAACTTCTGCTCGTTGCATACCCTGATCCACTAATGTACGAATAGCATTAAAGGTCGCGGCTTGAGCAGCATAGGGTGTTCCTTTTCTTGTGCCTCTGAATCCAGAAGTACCTGCGGAAGCCCAAGAAACCACCCGACCTCGTACATCTGTAATAGTTACAATAGTATTATTGAAACTCGCTTGAACATGAATAACTCCTTTTGGTATTCTACGTTCATTCTTATTTGAACCAATACGTGCATTCTTACGTAAACTAATTTTTGCTATAGGTTTTGTCATATTTTATTAGATTCTATTTATAAGAATAAAAGAAAAAAGAATCAGAAATCTACAGAAAGAGACGAGGATATCCATTTCATATGAAAACGAATCCTTTCTTATTTCTTTTTACATGTACATGGATTTTCTTTTCAAAATTCAAAGAAAAATGAAAAAGTTCTTTACCCCTGTCTCTGTTTATGTCTCGGATTGGAACAAATAACTATAATTCGCCCCCGCCTACGAATCAAGCGACATTTTTCACAAATTTTACGAACAGAAGCCCTTATCTTCATATTTATCATTCCTTACTTTCATTCTAAATCTCTTTTTTTTTTTTGAATTTTGAAAACAAAATTCAGTTTATTTCATTTTTGAACTTTGAATTATATCTCTACGAAAAGGATGTTTAAAAGAATGATTTAATCGTTCGAATCTTTTTTGCGAAGTCTATAAATTATACGTCCCCTGGTTGAATCATAACGACTCATTTCGATTTTGACTCTATCTCCGGGTAGTATACGTATAAAACTGCGCCGGATTCTCCCTGAAATATAACCTAGAATTAGATCTTCATTATCTAATCGAACTCGGAACATACCGTTGGGTAGTGATTCAGTAATTAAACCCTCATGAATCAATTTCTGTTCTTTCATTCCAGGGAACCCCCTTTAAGTATTAACTAATAGAGGAAGAGTTCTATAATTCACTTCTCCTCTCTATTTTACAAATAGTAAGTTCGAGAGAAATTTAGGGTATCCTAGGAGAATTACCATATATAACACAAAATTTCTCCTCCAATTTTTTCTAATCGAGCTTCTCGATCTGTTATTATACCTCGAGAAGTAGAAAGGATTACAATTCCCATTCCACCTAAAATCTTAGGAATTTGTTGATAGTTGGAATATATTCGTAGACCAGGTCGGCTGATACGTTTTAAATTTATTTTCTTACCTTTCCTAGTCTTTCTATGTCGTAAGGTTGAAACCAAGAAATTTTTTTGACTTTCTTGATGTTTTCGAACGTTTTCAATAAAACCTTCTCGTAAAAGTATTTTCACAATGTTTTTAGTGATATTAGTAGATACTATTTTAACTCTTCCCTTTTGATCTATGTCAGCATTTCTTATAGAAGTTATTATATCGGCAATAATGTCCCTACCCATGACGAACTATAGTTATTGGTGCCCCTAATTTTGATATAGTCAACATGCTTCTTTTTTGTTTTATTTTTTATTGAATTCTTTTTTTTTTTAATTATTATAGATTCTCAAAAATTATTAGAAATTTCAAATATATACATGAGACACACACAATCTATTAATCGGATCTATTTCAGATATTCTAATATTCTATTCTATATATAGATAGAAAGATAGGATATATCCTATTTTCATTTATAAGACTTCGGGTGCTAATGAAACGATTTTAGTAAAATTCAACTGTCGCAATTCTCGAGCAATTGCACCAAAAATTCGAGTTCCTTTTGGATTTCCTTCTTGATCAATGATAACCGCTGCATTGTCATCATATCGTATTATCATGCCGTTGTCACGTTTGAGTTCTTTACATGTGCGTACAATAACAGCTCTAATTATTTCTGATCTTTCTAAAGGCATATTGGGCACTGCTTCTTTGATTACAGCAAGAATAACATCGCCAAGATGAGCATATCGGTGATTACCAGTTCCTATGATTCGAATACACATTAATTTTTGAGCTCCACTGTTATCCGCTACATTCAAAAGGGTCTGAGGTTGAATCATATCATTTTTTTTTAATCTCTTATTTCAAGATAATGGAAAAAAGAAATATTGTCTGTCCAGAGATAAAGAAATCCGTAGTTGTTTTTTTTATTCTTAATACTCCTTTTTCTTTTACTTATGTTTACTTATCCTGAAATAACAAATTGAGTTCGTATAGGCATTTTGCATGCAGCTATTTCCATAGCAGCTTTGGCTACAGCTTCAGATACTCCACTCATTTCATAAATTATTCGGCCCGGTTTAACAACGGATACCCAATATTCGGGGGATCCTTTGCCCGAACCCATACGTGTTTCTGTAGGTCTTACAGTAATAGGTTTGTCGGGAAAGATACGTACCCATATCTTTCCACCACGACGCGCATATCGTGTCATTGCTCTTCGCCCTGCTTCTATTTGTCTAGCTGTGATCCAAGCAGGTTCAAGTGCCTGAAGAGCGTATCTACCAAAACAAATATGATTGCCTCGGCAAGATATTCCCTTCATTCTACCTCTATGTTGTTTACGAAATCTGGTTCTTTTAGGGTTATAGTTGATGGTTGTTTCTGAATTCCATCTCTACTGCAGAGCCGGACATGAGAATTTCTTCTCATCCAGCTCCTCGCGAATGAAATGATTCAATAAAATTACATATTACATAGAAATATGTATTTTATTCTATCAAAAGACAAAAGAAAGAATATACTAATTTTTTTATATTTAATTTGTTACATAGGTAGGCTGTATATATAACTAGATAACTAGGCGTGTTTTTTTATATTTTTTATAGTATATATTTTTATTTATATATTTATATATAGATATAATATATAGAATAGATAAAAAGAATGCTTCTTTCTTTTAGAAAAATATCTAAAGTCTTTTTCTTTACCTCTATTTAATCACGCGAATAGTCATCCAATAAATGAAATTCTTTAAATGAAATAAAAATAAAGAAAGGTTTCGCGGGCGAATATTAACTCTTTTCTCCTTCATTTGTAGGGTCAATTATTCATGACCATTCAGAAGAAATCCATTTTTTCTTGGTTCATTCCGCCATCCTACCCAATGAATCCTTAGGATTGATTCGTTTTCAATAAAATCCTATGTAATCACAGGTTCCATCGTTCCCATAACTTCTCTATTAATACTTAGGCCGGAACTCTGCAATGGAGCTATCAACAGAATCTGTTATTTGTTTCCGAGTCAATCTCCTCAGTTTTTCTTAACCCGAAGCTCAATTCAATTTTTCTCTATTTTCTATTATTTAAATTCTTTATTTTTCTATCTTAATTACATACTTACATAGATAATAGACAATATTATCCATATTGATTAGATTCGTTATATTATTATTTTATTGTATTTTTATTGTATATTAATGTTGATGCTTTATAACACTGCCTTTTTTATGGGTTAATTCTTCATAAACCATACATATGGGAATCATATATCATTTAATATCATTTAGATCTTTATTCTCTCTTTCTATCACCCTTCCTTTTTCCACATCCCTTTTTTTTTCACAATTCATAATCAGATTTCTTTTTTATGAAAAGGATTTCAGTTGCTACAACTATATGATTGATTCAGTCATATAGTAACTGTTTCTTGGGATCTCGACAATACGAAGCAATAAGTTGGTTATGAGTTTTGAGTTTCTTTAGTTTTGATAGTTATTAAGTTTATAGTGTGGTCAGCCTATTTTTCTTTTCAGTCTCAATTCTCAATTCTAAAGAAAAAACTAACGAGTCACACACTGAGCATAGCAATTATACTAAAATTTAAATAAAAGGTAAATCAAATTTTTATTCAACCTTATAGAATTCTAATTGTTCGTTTTTCTTTGATTAAGAAAGAAAAATAAGAAAATATTTTCTAAATTTCTCTATTGATGAACATAATGACGAGATAAAGAAAGTTCCATTATTCTTATATTCTTATTTTATTATTCTTGGTTTATAAATATCCAAATTTTGATACCTAAGATTCCATAGATAGTTCTAACTGTATGGGAACAGTGATCAATTTTAGCGCGAATTGTTTGTAGGGGAACCCTGCCTTCTCTGATCCATTCGACACGTGCAATCTCTTTTCCGTCGATACGTCCTGCAATTTGCACTTGAATTCCTTTTGTACCGGTTTGTTCAGTTAATTCAATAGCTTTTTTCATTGCCTTTCGAAATGAGACTCTATTTTTTAATTGTAAAGCTATATATTCTGCGAGAATATTAGGTTGTCCATAAGGTTTTTCAATTCTTGTGATAGCAATGTTGAGTCTCCGGTTTACAGAATGAAACTCTTTTTGTACATTCATCTGTAATTCTTCGATTCCCCGTGTTCGTCCTTCTATTAATAAATTTGGAAATCCAATATAGATTATGACCTGAATCAAATCTATTCTTTTTTGAATTACTATATAAGCAATTCCTTCGAAACCTGAGGATATTTTCTTATTTTTTTTTACATAGTCCTTAATACAATTCCGTATTCTTTCATCTTCTTGTAGACCCATGGAAAAATTTTTTGGTTTTGCGAACCAAAAAGAATGATGACTTTGAGTTGTTCCAAGTCTGAAACCAAGTGGATTTATTTTTTGTCCCATATTTTTCTATTATTTTTCCATCCATTTTTTTTCTAAATAGGAATCTAAATCTTTTATTTTTCTTTTAAAAAAATCTTTATATGACAAGTGGTTTTTTTTATCAGATAACTACGTCCTCGAGCCCGTGGTTTTAACTTTTTTACAATAGTACCTCTATTGACTTCAGCTTTACTAATAAAGAAATCAACTTCATTCAAACCCATATTATGACTAGCATTTGCTGCTGCAGAATAAACTAATTTTAAGATTGGATAAGATGCCCTATAAGGCATTAGTTCTAGTATCATGAGTGCTTCCTCATAAGAACGTCCACGAATTTGATCAATTACTCTTCGTGCTTTGAAAACAGACATACATATATTTTGAGCTAAAACTTTTGCTTCTCTATTTTCGTTCTTTATCATAAAAGTTTTCCCCCGCCAATGAATGATAAGTGCCTAGGTGAAGTATAGTATAAGAAAAGTCAGAAAAGTCTAAGTCTTATTAGTATACTCTAAAAAGAAAATAAATATACCTATACTCTTACTATAAGATAAAAGATAAAGACTCTTAAGTCTAAATACTATTAAGATAAGGCTTTTCTTTTCATATGAATACTTAGTAGAACGATTAACGACGAGATTTATTATCGTTTCTCGCGTGTCTCACGAAAGTTAGAGTAGGTGCGAATTCTCCCAATTTGTGACCGACC